GTTGAATCAGATTCAATTTCATTCAAATTTCGTAATCTACCAATGACGATTACTATTTCATCTAAGTTTAATAACCAAATTTCTTCTTATGGAACCATCGGACCGTCATACATGTACTACAATTAAGATGAAGGACTCGCTATTCATTTGGATTTTGGTCAAGAATAACATTCTGTAGGAGAGATAAAAAACCATCCTTTTTGTTTGCATAACGTGTATGTGCCACACCATACAATGGAAATAGAAAGATTCATCGGACGATTCATGAATTCCATGGGTTAGCTGATGAAAGAAGTTGTTGTTGATAAATAGGAAATTGGAAAAGAAATTTCTTCTTATGGAACCATCGGACCGTCATACATGTACTACAATTAAGATGAAGGACTCGCTATTCATTTGGATTTTGGTCAAGAATAACATTCTGTAGGAGAGATGGCCGAGTGGTTCAAGGCGTAGCATTGGAACTGCTATGTAGACTTTTGTTTACCGAGGGTTCGAATCCCTCTCTCTCCGTTTCTTTTCATTCATCAACGTTACCAACTACAATGTATCAAATAAAATAAGAATTGATATCATTATTCTAACGGTAAGACCCTTATTTAATAGACATTCTCTATCCCTAATTAATCCCTGTGATAGGTAAAAGAAATACAAATAGAAATCTATTGAAAAGAAGAAAAAAAAAATCCTATTGCCGATCCTTTTTTGATACGTGAATGAGACAGGGCACAAGGTACTCTATTTACTTCAGCGAAAGGAGTCAAAATTGGTATGAACCTTGCTTTTGTATTTTCGTTAGAATCAAGTCTGACGGGAATAATATTCTACGACCAACAACTCATTTATTTTAAGACCGATCCATTTACTATCTATTATTTGATTTACAAATCCTTTATATTGTAAGGAGTCAATAGTCAAATGGTTTGGCAATTCCCCGTAGGGGGATGAAACAAGATAATTTTGAATCAGAGCTTTCGATCTTTCTTTATCCTTCGTAATAATAATATCTCGGGGTTTGCAACGATAACTTGGTATATCCACTATACGACCATTCACTAAGATGTGTCTATGGTTAACTAATTGTCTGGCTCCAGGAATGGTCGAAGCCATACCTAATCGAAAAAGGATGTTATCCAAACGCATCTCAAGTAGTTGTAGTAAAACCTGGCCTGTTGACCCTTTGGCTTTTCCAGCAATATGCACATATTTAAGTAATTGTCGCTCTGTCAGACCATAATGAAAACGCAATTTCTGTTTCTCTTCTAAACGAATACGATATTGTGATCTTTTTCCAGAGCGCAATTGGGTTTGAAGATCACTTCTGGATCTGGGTCTTTTACTAGTTAGTCCCGGTAAAGCTCCCAGCCGGCGTATTTTTTTGAAACGAGGTCCTCGGTAACGAGACATATAAAGGCTCCTTTTTGATTAGCTTTCATTTGAAAAAAAAAAAAAAATATATATAAATTCAGACTGAACTAAAGGACCAGCAAAGCAAAACTCAATTTACTAAAGTCCTACAAAACAGAATAAAAGAAATATTATCAATATTCGGATTTCCTATATATATATATATACATAGGAAATTCAAACGAAGGTTACGTTTTCCAATTTCTTCTGTAGAGATCTAATTGATCTAGTCAACTTTTTTATTCATAGCTATAGCTGCAAGTTACCATGACATAATAGATCGGTGACTCGACATTTAGAGAAAGCGAGAGTAGAGATTTTCAATCATGGAAAGAAAAAAATCGATAAAGAAAAAGAAGAGCCGGCTATCGGAATCGAACCGATGACCATCGCATTACAAATGCGATGCTCTAACCTCTGAGCTAAGCGGGCGGATATAAGAGCAATAGTGTATAGGAATACAGGAAACTATCGGATCTTAGCTATTACCTAGTGATTCTTCTTCTTTTTTTATTTCATTTATTGATTATTTAAATTTATTCTCTTTTTTAGTTATATGTTATATATTTTTTGTTATATATTTTTTGTTATATATTTTATATTCTATTTAGATATATACTAGATCTAAATAGAAATTCTATTCCATATGAAATATCTATTTTTATATTTTGAAATGAAAAAAAAAAGAATGAATATCGACCGTTCCACTACTCCAAGCTGCACTGTAAAAATGAAGGAGGAGGAAAGGCATATATATATATGTGGTATATATCTATCCATATTGAATTGCGGATACATCAATGATAAAATCATTTCGTATTGAAACAAAGAAGGTTCATCCAATAGAGATGAAATGATAGAATATAGAAAAGAGGGTGGGCAAAAAAAGAAAATAGCAGCATACACTTTTTCAATATAGGAATCATTACCTAATGAATTAAATAGTGTCAAGATAAATGAAAGAGTTGGATGGAATTCCAACTGGATCCTTGTCTCAAAGGAAAGGGGGATATGGCGAAATTGGTAGACGCTACGGACTTGATTGGATTGAGCCTTGGTATGGAAACCTGCTAAGTGGTAACTTCCAAATTCAGAGAAACCCTGGAACTAAAAATGGGCAATCCTGAGCCAAATCTTTGTTTTGAGAGAAAAAACGATGGAAAATGAGAATAAGAAGGGATAGGTGCAGAGACTCAATGGAAGCTGTTCTAACGAATGAAATTGACTACGTTACGTTAGTAGCTAAAATCCTTCTATTGAAATGACAGAAAGGATAACTTTATATACCTAATACGTACGTATACATATTGACATAGCAAACGATTAATCACAACCCAAATCTTAGATGGAATCCTATTCTGTATCTCTATATATGAGATATGAAAATAGAAATCTTCTATTTCTTTATATTATATATTTTATATATATTTATAAATATTTTTATATTTTATTTCTATTCTAATAGCTAATAGAATTAATAGAATTGATTTCTGAATTCTATTATTCTAATTATTCTAGAATAGAATAGTAGAACTCTCTTATGAACTTAATGAAATAATATATCCTTTTTTATATTCTTTATTTCTTTCATATTTAGATTACTATTAATATGAGTAATAGTATGAGATAAGGATCTATAGAAACCCTCTATTTCTATTATTCTATATAATTAGAATAATATTAGAATAATAGAGATCAAAAAATATATGAAAAATGGAAGAGTTATTGTGAATCAATTCTAATTGAAGTTGAAAAAAGAATCGAATTCGAATATTCAGTGATCAAATGATTCATTCCAGGGTTTGATAGATCTTTAGAAGATTAATTGGACGAGAATAAAGAGAGAGTCCCATTTTACATGTCAATACCGACTACAATGAAATTTATAGTAAGAGGAAAATCCGTCGAATTTTTAAATCGTGAGGGTTCAAGTCCCTCTATCCCCAATAAAAAGCCCATTTTACTTCCTCACTTTTTATTTATCCTCATCCTCTTTCTTTCTTTTTTTTTTTTTCATCAGTGGAACTCAGTTTAAACAAACTGAAATATCTTTCTCATTTCATTCACTCTGTTCTTTCACAAATGGATCCGAATAGAAATCTTCGGATCTTTTTCCAATCCAATCTCATTTGTTTTGTATAATACAATATGAACATATATGTTCAAGGAATCTCCGTTATTGAATTATTCATAGTCCATATTTTTTTACTTACATTTACAAACAAAGAAAGTCTTTTTTTTGAAGATCTAAGAAATTCATTGACATAGATATAAGTATTCTGCTAAGATGATGCACGGGAAATGGTCGGGATAGCTCAGTTGGTAGAGCAGAGGACTGAAAATCCTTGTGTCACCAGTTCAAATCTGGTTCCTGACACGTGAATAATGTATCGGATAGATATTCATACCTCATACAAATGAAATTAATTCATTGAGACGGATCGGAATAGATATTCTTTACTTTCTTTTTCATTTGTATTTTTTTACTCTCTGTTCATACTTTTCTTATTCCAAAAGTATGTTAAATTTTTGTATATATCTCAAATTTAATAGCTAAAAAAAATTAGCTAAAAGAATTCAATCAAAGAGTGGAAGGACAGGATCTGCTCATACAAAATGTATATTATATGATATCCTCCCAATTGGGGAATAGCAATGAGAACCTCTTTTTCTTTTTTTATTTTAGCCCCTCCACAATACGAATGAAAGTCCAGTTACTCTTTTTCATCTAGAAGGGAAATGCCAAGATGCTCATTGAATGATAAAAAACCGCTTTTTTACTTATACGACACGACTCCAGATTTCATTTTAATTTAAATCAATGAGCATCTTGAATCTCATAGAAATTGGGCGTAATATAGTCTTTACGTAAAGGCCAGCCTATCCAACTTTCAGGCATCAAGATACGTTTAAGGCGAGGATGATTCTCATAAGAAATTCCCAACATATCATAAGATTCCCGTTCCTGAAAATCAGCACTTCTCCAAATCCAGAAAACTGACGGGATTTGAGGATTACTCCTGGGAGCAAATACTTTTATGCATACCTCTTCTGGTTTATCTATACCATATCGTATTTTCGTAAGGTGATACACACTAGCTAAAAATCCGCCTGGTGCTACATCATAGGCACACTGGGAGCGTAAATAATTGTAACCATATACATATGAAATGACAGCAATGGAATCCCAATCCTCGATTTTTATTTGTAAAGTCTCTATTCCTCGACAATCAAAGCCTAAAGATCTATGAATTAGCTCATGCTTTACTAGCCAATCAGAGAAATGAACCTGCATCTTCTTCATCTCTCCCGCATTTTTATTTGTATGAATATTTCATATTGACAATAAAATTTTTCATCTTAATGATTGACCCGCTGTTTCTTATTCTGCACAAGAAAACCCTGCCTTATTCACTAATTCGTAGGAAGATACTGACCTTTTGGATTTGAAAAAGATTTCAAATCCAAAAGGTATCTCTGAAGTAGATGGTGATTGATAGAGTAATTCTTGATCGTAATTTCCAGTATGAGTACTGCGTCGCAAGGTAAAACTTGTGATTAGTAGTAAAACATCGATTCTCCTGTTGATACACAGTTCTATCTTCAAATATTTTTCGGGATATTTTCTTACGAAGTTTCGTTATAGCATCTATAATTGCCTCTGGCTTAGGTGGACAACCTGGCAAATAGACATCCACAGGAATTAGCTTATCGACTCCGCGAACAGTACTATAAGAATCAGTACTGAACATCCCTCCTGTAATAGTACAAGCTCCCAAAGCAATGACATATTTTGGTTCAGGCACTTTGCTCCTGTAATAGTACAAGCTCCCAAAGCAATGACATATTTTGGTTCAGGCATTTGCTCATATAATCTTACTAAAGAGGGAGCCCTTTTCATTGTTCTTGCCTTGGGCTCGATCTTGGCACCAACCCATAACGATCAAAGTCGAACCGCGAGCCTATTAATGAAGCAAATTCGATGAAACAACAACTGGTACCATAGAGAAGTGGCCATAAACTGGAAAGTCTTGACCAATTCGAGAGATCATTTGATGTAGTTGAAATAATTGAATTGGGAGTTGTTTGGTTAAGTAATGGAAACTCGACCAAATTCATAACTGTTTCAATGTCATCCTTTCCTTCCCTTTTCTTTTGATTGTCTAAATATTCAGTTAAGACCATTCCAACGCTCCTTTTCGCCATGCATAAACTGAACCCACAATTGGGATAAGCACGAAAATGAAAGCTTCTATAAAGACAGATACACCCAATACATCAAAGCTCATTGCCCATGGATAAAGAAAGACCGTTTCAACATCAAAAACAACAAAAACTAGAGCAAACATGTAATAGCGAATTCGGAATTGTACCCAAGCATCCCCCATGGGTTCTATACCTGATTCATAACTAGAAAGCTTTTCTGGACCTTCCCTAATCGGGGCTAAAATCCCCGAAATGACAAATGCCAAGATAGGAATAATGCTTGATATTATTAGGAATGACCAGAAGATATCATATTCGTGAAGCAGAAACATAAAGGTACTCCTATGAATGTGGAATAGGCCTAATTCTTCCATTTGAATTGGAATTTTCAAATCATCTAGAACTTCTTCGATGAAACAAGAAAATAATTTTGATCAAATAAAGCCGCATAGTTGAGAGTTTGTTTGCTGTAGGACATACCTTGTTTCAAGATTCATATAATGTCATCCCACTTCTATTTTTTTTTCTCCTTTTGATTCTATTTCTATATGTGAGGTGTAGACATAGCATGCTCTTATACTTAGTTTATACTTATTATCTTATGTATATTTTGTTGTATATTTTGTATATTTTTTCTATTTCATATTGATCTTATATCTTATAAATAAAAAGTAAAAGTAAAGAATCCCTTATCTTATAGTAAAGAAGAAATTAAAGAAATTCAATAATTCAGAATTCAATAAACAAATTATCAATTCAATGAAAAACAATTCAAAGAACAAATAAAGAATAATAAAAATATCATATGTAATTCATTCATGAAAGTGGATGGAGAGAGATGGGTATTTTATCCGAGATTTGACAAAGACCAATTGGGTCCGTTGGAATGAATTATTGTGTTTATTTTATTGTTCCTACTACTACTCAAATTTCTATACAAAACAAAATCAAAATGGAATGTATTAGGGCTATACGGACTCGAACCGTAGACCTTCTCGGTAAAACAGATAAAACTGATTATTATCGAAATGATTCGAACTGTTTCAAAGACCCAACATGCATTTTGTTGCATTGGGCTCTTTCATCAACTGATGTAAAGATCAGTTAGTTCACCATATTTTTCTTTAGAAGAAGAGAATGAGATGGCTCCATGTGCTCTGATTCATTATTTGTATCCTGATCTAGGAGCAATACCAAAGTGTTTCAAAGAAGGGTGACCCTTATTTAGGTCTGCCTTCGGCCTAGATCAACCTAAGTGAAATGTAGTCTCTATCGCTCCGCTGCAAGATTAAAATATGAAACTTCATACACCTCAAAGCTCATAGGACGAAAAGAGGTTCTTTTGAGATTCTTATACTCATTATGCCTGGCATTGAATGAACTGGGCATTTACCTTACAATGGCAAGTTCTATTTGATTTGGCACCGGAATTCGCACCTGAACCGGATCAAACCAACTTTGTCAGGCTATTTTTCTCTTGTTCTCTCAAATATACGGAGTAAGACATCGACTTCTCAAAAAGATCAATTATGGTCATTGCATAAAAGGCTCCCTTGAAAAACATTGGCGCACGTGTAAACGAGGTGCTCTACCTAACTGAGCTATAGCCCTTGTCATAACCATTTTAACATAGAGACAATTTCTTGTCAAGAAGGGTATCCCATAATCCCACATGATAACTTTCTGATCCGTTTATGTTTACTGGTAAAAGATTGATATTGCTTATATTGCTTAGAAAACATATTTTACCTATAATCCATCGAAGTGATGGAGACCCTTTTTTGTGATGATAAATGACCTACTTAACCCAGTGGTTAGAGTATTGCTTTCATACGGCGGGAGTCATTGGTTCAAATCCAATAGTAGGTAGAACTTATTAGATACCGGATCCCATGGTATCTAATAAGTTTTTCTACCCATCCTCTTTTTTTCTTTTTCGTTCTATCATCAGATTAATCAAATTAGACTTCATTGTGTTCAATTTGTGGAATCAAGATATAGTGTGTAGTGTATAATAATAGATTAAAAATAGATTAAAGGATTTTGATTGAATGTATTAACTACTAATAGGAAATCGCTTTGACAGCTTCTACTCGTGTCCTAGCTCGTCTGAGAGCTAGATTTGCCTCAATTGCTTGTCTCTTACCCTCAGCTCTACTCAAGTTAGCTTCAGCTATTTCAAGAGTTTGTTGAGCTTCTTGTGGATCAATGTCAGTACTAATTTCCGCACCATTTCCTAAAATGGTGATCTCATTATTACTTATTCTAGCAAAACCGCCCATAAGAGCCACCGTTAACCATCGGTCGTTTAGCCGTATTCTCAAAAGACCTATATCTACAGCCGTGGCAATGGGGGCATGGTTTGGTAATATCCCAATTTGTCCACTATTAGTAGATAAAATAATCTCTTTCACTTCGGAATTCCAAATCATTCGATTAGGAGTCAGTACACAAAGATTTAAGGTCATTTTTTCAATTTGTTCTCCTCTTCTAAGTTCATAGCTTTCGCGGTAGCTTCATCGATGTTACCCACCAAATAAAAGGCCTGCTCGGGAAGACCGTCTAATTCTCCGGAAAGGATGAATTTAAACCCCCGAATTGTTTCTGCGAGACCAACATATTTCCCTGGAGAACCAGTAAAGACTTCTGCCACAAAGAAGGGTTGTGATAAGAAACGCTCAATTTTGCGTGCTCTTGCTACAGTTAAACGATCTTCTTCGGATAATTCGTCCAACCCAAGGATAGCTATAATGTCCTGAAGTTCTTTGTAACGTTGTGAAGTTTGCTTAACCCTTTGCGCAGTTTCATAATGTTCCTCACCAACGATCCTAGGTTGTAACATAGTTGACGTTGAATCCAAGGGATCTACTGCTGGATAAATACCTTTGGCAGATAATCCTCTTGATAATACGGTAGTAGCATCTAAATGTGCAAATGTCGTGGCAGGAGCAGGGTCGGTCAAATCATCCGCAGGTACATAAACTGCTTGGATCGATGTTATGGATCCTTCTTTAGTAGAAGTAATTCTTTCTTGCAAAGAACCCATTTCCGTACTAAGGGTAGGTTGATAACCCACTGCAGAAGGCATTCTACCTAATAAGGCAGAGACTTCGGACCCTGCTTGAACGAAACGAAATATATTGTCGATGAATAGAAGTACGTCTTGCTCATTAACATCCCTAAAATATTCCGCCATGGTTAGGGCAGTCAAGCCAACTCTCATACGAGCTCCTGGCGGTTCATTCATTTGACCATAGACTAGAGCCACTTTTGATTCTGCAAGATTTTTTTCATTAATCACCCCGGATTCTTTCATTTCCATGTAGAGATCATTTCCTTCACGAGTACGTTCACCTACTCCGCCAAATACAGATACGCCTCCGTGAGCTTTGGCAATGTTGTTGATCAATTCCATGATGAGTACTGTTTTACCCACTCCAGCTCCCCCAAATAGTCCTATTTTTCCTCCACGGCGATAGGGAGCTAAAAGATCTACCACTTTAATCCCTGTTTCAAAGATTGATAATTTCGTATCTAACTGTATGAAGGCGGGTGCAGATCTATGAATAGGAGATGTTGTGCGAGTATCGACAGGACCTAAATTATCAACGGGCTCTCCAAGAACGTTGAAAATTCGTCCGAGAGTAGCTCCCCCGACTGGAACACTTAGAGGAGCTCCCGTGTTAATCACTTTCATTCCTCTCATCAGACCATCTGTAGCACTCATAGCTACAGTTCTCACTCGATTATTTCCTAATAATTGTTGTACTTCACAAGTTACATTAATTTGCTGACCGACAGTATCTCGACCTTTAATTACCAAAGCATTATAAATATTAGGCATATTGCCCGGTGGAAAAATGACATCCAGTACTGGGCCAATAATTTGAGTGATACGCCCTAGGTTTTGTTCTTCAAGTGTAGAAACCACAGGATTAGAAGTAGTGGGATTGCTTATCATAATCATAAATCATAATAAAGATAAGATGTCGAAATTCTTTTTTGAAAAGTACTGAATCGAAAAGAAAGATCCGATAGCAAGTTGATCGGTTAATTCCATAAGAAATAAATGGAAGTTAGCATTCGATTGAGCAATCGAATCCAATTCAATCCTTTACTCAGTGAATGAGTCAATTTTCAATTCTTTCTATATGTACTCTTGTATTTTCTTTTTTTTTTTTATTTGTGTTGTGCGCCTATTCTTCTTTATGTACCATATCCGTTACCTTTTATAGATTATAGATGAATTATGAGCTCTTTTCACATGCAAGGGATATATACATATATATATATATATATATATATATATATATATATATATATATATATATATATATATATATATATATATATATATATATATATATATATATATATATATATATAT